TTTTTGTGTGGGGTTTCCTTCAGTTGCTGGTGGAGGATTTGATCTGTATGCCTTGCCTTTCGGCCTTCCCCTCTCAAATTGTAATGCTTACCCTTCACTTAAAAAGCCCCTCATCCGTGGAGCTGACTAGGGAACTTAGCTGATTCATCTTAATCTTAGCTTGGTTCTTTTCTTTCATTCCTTTCCGGCTTTATCTGCTTGTTCAGATAAAGACTGAGTATAAAATAAAGGTCAGCTGGCAGGTGTGCCACTTCCCGTGCTCGCCCAAGATAGTATAGTAGAGTAGAAGACGCTCAGACGCTTCCCATTGTCCGTCTGGTTGATTCCATAGGGGTTTCCGGTGAAGAAGAGGAGAAATCAGACCGCAATCGTTAATTAAGATCATATATCCTTTCCACCCTGTCACGAACTATGATTGAACTGTCCGGCTAGCCATCTCATATGCTTTACACATGACATTCGATTGCTTTCATAGAGCACATCACTATCTTCAAATCTAGTCTCGGTGGATTCTTTGCTACACACCCCTGGAATGGGACTTTCTTTTTTCTTTGGCAAAGCCCGGTGATTTTATAATGGATAAAGCTCCTTGATAAGAAGGCTTTCCCTCTTTCCTGTCCTTCCCACGGGCCAATTTTGAACTTCGATCGCTTTCAACTCATGCTTTCAGGCTTGCGTGCTTGTTCGAAACTCTTTCTCTCTAATCCCCATGCCATGATAGGAAAAAACTACCTACATAGGGGTACCCAAAAAAGAAAGAAAGGCTTCTCCCTTGGGAGATGGTCCCATAGCGTCTATCAGAGTCTGTTGCTTGCCTTTTTCTCTTTCTCCTCCTTCCCCTTCCATTCTATATCAGCTGGAAAAAGGGCTGTCCCTATGTGAGTTGCCCTCCTTGATGGCTGTCTTCTAACTCTTATGGCTACTCAATGCGGCTAGAATGCGGCTAGCGCCTTCCCCTCTCCTCTGGGGAAAGAAAGCAGCTGAACCCCTTACCTTGCAACTAAGCTCGGAGACCGGGACTGCCCCTGTCCCTCTCTGGTCGATTGGGAGACCTAATGCTTTGAGTGCCCTTTACTTGCTCTCCGCTGGAAGTAAATCAAGGGCTTTAAGGGCGCTTTCTCATTAGTTAGGTCTGGCACCTTTATAGGTCGGGGAAGAGTAGTCAGGTAAGCGAGGTCGATCTCTGTCTATCGATTGGGCAAAAAAGGCTGGGATCAGTATAGGCCCTCCTATCTCTTGTAATGGACCAAGAAAGAGGGAGCATAAGGTATATCATAATAAAGTTTTGGAAGACTAAGGATTTCTCTCCCAAAAAAGTTCGATGCTATCCTCACTTAAAATATAGGTAAAGGGATTAGAAGAGTTCCGGCAGAAGGGTACGGGAGTTTAAACCTTTCTTGAAAGAAGAATGCCATCTAAAGGTTTTATAGTCATACCCTGATGTGAGCCTTGTTGGTCATTTGGTAAGCAGATCAATTAGGTACGGTCCGACGTAAGCCAAACCAAGAGATCCTGAACAGGTTGAACATTCTTGCTTTGTCACGATAAGACCATGAAAAAGATATCGCTAGTGATGCCAATTTATTTTCTTGTTTTTTTTATTATAATTGATCCAACTCGTAACTTTGGGCTTTTAGTATGATTCTCCCGCGGAAGACGATAGCGGTAGAAAGTTGCGCGTAGGCGCAGGCAATGAAATTGTTCTTCGCGTATTATCGGAATAAAAGAAACTGTCAAGTACCCTTCTAAGGTAAGGAATTGACCGTACCCAAAAGCGAGACAGGTGAACGCAAGAATGCACCCTTGTCTAAGGATAAATGACCGGTGTTTCAGGGGCTTCGGATTGAAAAGAAGAAAAGCAAGAATATGGAATAGGTGTAAACTACGTCTTACCCCGGGTCTTTGGTCCAAAGGAGAATAAACCCGAGTAACTGGATGAGGATGTGGAATAAAATGACTCTCCTCCAGTTGCAGAGATTGCAGAGGTTGATTCTGGTCTGGAGCTAACAGACGGATCAGAGGTGAGCAGGGACCCCAATGAGGAGTATACCCTTTCCATAAAAGAAAGACCAACCCAATCATGATCAAATTTCACACTCGACATTCCGCGTTGCTCTTAGAGAAGTAGAGGTGGCAAGGGCTGGAAGAGAATAATCCCCAGAGAGAGCGAGAGCAGAATGTACGGAGCGAGTCAGCTGACAGCTACGGCTAGGAAGCATGCGAGTGAAAGGGCAAGATGAAAGTGATGCGGGCAGGATATGTTTCTGTTCATCAATAACCCCAGAGGGAGAGGGGCGCTCGCTCCGAGTCAGGCTAAGTATCACCTCATTGGTTACAATTTGATCACTTAGTCAAATTTATTTCAGGGTCCCGCCTTCTGGATAGAATCTTTCCCCTCCGGAGACCCCGGGATCAGCAAACAAAACATAGACAGAATTACTGGTCGCTTCGCTCGGGCTCACCACCCGGCAATCTACTTATTCATTAGAACCCGGATAAGTCCGATCGAAAGAAATTGAAAAAGAAAAGTGCTCACGGGAGCCAGAAAGAGCGAAAGAAATGTGATTAGATTAGCACTAGGAAAGGTCTCCCTTGATGCTTTGTTAATGCCATGTTAATGCCACAGTTCGTTCATAGAAAGATGAATGCTAAAGACTAGTTAAAGAAGAAGGCGAGCTAGCAGATGAGATAAGCGTAGAAATTCACCCGAGTAAGACCGACTTAAAGTGGATATAGTTGATCCCTATAAAAGAAAAGAAAAGAAAAGAAAAGAAAAGAAAAGAAAAGAAAAGAAAAGAAAGTAATGAAAAAGGGGTTCTCTCTCTCTTGATTAAGCCATTTTTACTGGCTCAAGCCCAAGGTGAGAAAGACCAGGGGTAACCACCCTTTCTAAAGCGAACGAATGGAACTAAACTACTAGCAATCTATGGGAATGATGAAATAAGAAGAAACTCCGGCGGCACTCTGCTCATGGTTTTGTTTTAAGGTAAGGAAGTGGAATGTGAACTCTTCTTGGCTGTTAGCTCAAAGGGAGTGAAGTCCGCCTATCAATCATAATAAAAGTACGCCCTCCCTCTTGTCAACTCTGAACTCATGGTCGAATGTGAACAAGGAAGAAGCAGTCTTAGCTGCAGTTACCGTTGAAGGAAGGAAGGGCTTAGAGCATAGTCCTTACTTTAAGCAGGAACCATCCAAAGCAATCCATTTCTCTCCCTGCTAAGAAGACTGGAATGGAATTAGCCCGAGTTCTGAAACCTTCTCTTGATTTAGAAGTCAAAGAAGCCTTGGTGCCTAGCGAAAGCGAGTTCTTACCCTTTGCCCCGAGGGGGGGAAACTAACTCATTAGGGCGAGGGGAAGCAAGTCACAGATATCTCCTGGGGAAGGGACGAGACAAAGCTTGTCTAAGGCTGATTGAGCTCATACCAGGAAATTCCGTATTAATAGATAGAACCAGGAAAAGTCCTAATGCAGGCAAAAGGCGTAGAGGCCCTGCTCCCAAGTCCTCTTTCAGAAGCGGTGATTGCTTTTTCAGCTCTCTTTCTCGAAGTGAGTGCAAAAAAGAAATAGAACTATTCTATTACTATAGGAATAATTGTTGAATAAACGATATTTCCCGTTGACAACTATGAACTCATGGTTACTGGGAAATAAGCGATTGTTTCATAAGCAAATGTGGCACCTGCTGGTATTGTATTAGAAGTAGTTGTTCCCGTTAAAAGAACTGCCTTCAAAGCGGATTTCCTCTTGCTTCGGCGGCGGGCGGGACTCCTAATAGAATGCTATTCGGAAAAGGAGTTCTTCCGCCCCTCCCACAGCGGTAATGCCGATAGCTCTTATTACCGGAATTGCTTTAGGGATTGGATTCTTCTTCCTTAATCTTCGAGGCGAGGCATATTCATATTATCGATATGCCACTAGCTCAGGAAAGACAGACACGCACACCTCCTTTAATGAATTGCCATTACCTGCCTTTCTATCTTGGCTACCATGCCCGTCGAGCTCGCCCGGGAGAGACTGGGAGTGCTTTCGAGAACAAGAACACATGCACCGGGAATTCATCTGCAGAGCTTATTCTGTACATTTGCTTTGGCATTTGTCTTGAGAACAGCCGCCTTCTCTGCCTCTATCTATTGCCCCTCATTTGCACGAGATGACGGGATTACTTGCTCTTGCTTACTTTTAAGGCATGAATTTGTCCACTTGCTTGAAGTGAACTTACCGTGTCGATAAGGGGCTATTCCTCGCTAAGAATAAGAAAAGAAGGAAGGTGAAAGGCTAACCGCAACTTTAGCATATTCTATGAATTCCGGTTTCCAGAAGCATCATCTTAGAACATTGCAACGTGGGTCATATCGCAAAGCCGGAGCTTACAGCATTTACCATTAAAAGTAGGTATCGCACTTTCTCATCATTCGAAGCTATCTCCATCTGTCAAGGAGAAGGCATGGTACCTCGACCCAGCTGGGCAAGGGACTGCTATTGAAGAATAAGAACTCGTTGGGTTGCGTTCGACCGAACTCTATTCGTAAACTTCAACGGGATCCGGTAGCAGGTGCCCCAGACTTCTGCCTTTTCTTCTGATGTAGTCGGTTGTTTTTCTCCGTGAACTACTAGGAGCATATTAATGAAGACTCCCGAAGAAGACTTTCGGACAAAAAAAAAAGCAGAATCAAAAGACGATACATTTAGTAACTCTACAGGTACCACCAGTCATTTCATTTCTGGATTTCGAAATAGAACATCCGGCTATTCCTGTAGGTTGTTGACCAGATACGCACCTGGGAGTCTCTATCAAAGCGATTCTCTTTCTTGCTTATGATCCACATTAGTGCAACGGAATTCTGTAATCACCGCATTACCATATAAATGGAAGAAAGCTCATCAACAACCGTAGGCGCTGCAGTTGTAAAGCCAAGAATGGTTTGGGCGCAGCCCATTGTAACATTTATAGAGATCAAACCTCAACCTTATTCTGACTCCTACTAGGGCAATCAGGCTAATTTCACATCAAAGAGAAGATTGGCCCTCCCCACTGGAAAGATGTCTTCCTTATTTCAGTCTATCTATAGGCAGATGCCTCTCCAACCCGCCCGGATCAGTCTATTACCTCACAATTGAAGTTGGTTGGAAAGACTTTGGGACTTAGTCTGGCTATTACATCATCCGAGGATGAGATCTCTTATCATAGATCGGACTATTCCTTCTTCCTAAAAAAATAGATTAGCAGTGCCCGACTCATAAGGAGGCTAACTCGCTGCAAGTTAATAAGTTATTACACTTCCTAATGATCATGACTCAAGCTTAGGCACCCGCTCGATCCGGTTTAAGAATCAAACCTCACAAATGGTTCTGCTGGACGGGATTGAACCTCCCTAAATGGAACAAGATTCCCACTTCCGAGTTTGGATACGGAGCTTTGCCTTTTCTTTCTATGGATTTCTTTCTCCCTTCCGCTAATTGCTTACGAACCAGGAGGCTGCTGAGGAAGGATTTGAATGCATGCTATGTATTGAATTGAGTATTGAATGGAAGCGGTTTAGGTACCAGATGACGATAAAGTCCTAACTTAACTAACGTAATGGGTTGTGTACCGGTTGAGGAGTAGGACCCGGCCCTTAGGCCGCGAGGATGAAAGCGTAGTACTTTCTATACGTCAATAGGACTTCCTCTTTCTATATGAATAAGCGCAAGTTTCCCTTTTTTGAATGAGAATTAGCTGAACCGCGCGTCGGAAGTATCTCAGGCTAGGCCTTACATCCTGATCCAAGCAAGCAAGCATAGGAGGGAAGGGACCTCTTAGTTGTTTTTGTTCGTTTACCAAGTTCGTAAGGCTTTGCTCTAATGAAGAGTTCTTTCTATCGATCGCTTTCGCCCCTTGTAGGAAGCATGTCTCTACTTCTTTTCCCAAGATCAGATCTCGAACCTATACTCTATGGAATCCCAGGCCCCTTTATGTTACCATCACTTGGTTGCTCCAGAATGAATGTACTAAACCATCCATACTCGAAGAAAGGGCTACTCCGGACTAACGAGGACGCGGAAAAGCATCTTTCTATAGAATCGCCATCCTTTGATAAGCACTCACCTGCGGCAACCCTTCTCCGACCAATTGAAGTGGCCTAAGCACGTGTATAGGCGTAGGAATTGCTTTTTCTCTACCTTGAACACTGGAGTCTTCTTGTAGCTATATCTTACCACTGGATTGAACCAAAAGAAAGCATCAATCTACTCGAATATGTTAATAACTGATCGAGTCCGTTAGGACGAGCAGCCAATGAGTGGGAAACACAAACTATACTCCCTTTCTTCTAGACCAAGACATACCCGATGATAAGCAATGAATTGAGGATCCACAATGCCATGATAGAGTTTTCGCGTTCATACAAGAGAGACTCAGTAGGCGGATGAAGAGCCAGGAGCGGGAGCCCCAACTAGAATAGGTGAATTATTAACCAACTATTCCACCTCCAAGGATGGAAAGAGCCGATTCGTCTTCGAGCATCGCTGGCAATAAACCTCGTTGAGAGAGCAGCACGAACCTAGGTTGATTCTACAGGAATGGAATCATAGATGGAAGCTTAGGCAAGCCCCTTGAGACTGACTAAGTAAGGAGCAGCGGCTGCCCACTCTGCCTTTCCTTCTGATGAGGATTCGAGTGTACTAACTAAGGTGATCTCTTTCACTCTCTTTTCAGTTTCTCCATCCCCCTTTCTCTAATAAGGTTGAGCAATTCCCGATCACTCGAAAAGAAGTTTCTCTATCCAAAGGGGTTGGAGTCGTTTTAGAGTGAGAAACATAATGACTTTTTCAAATAAATAGATAGAAGAGGCTTTCTCGATACGAAAGAAAAGGCCTAGCCTGCATACATATATATACAAATAGCATTACATTAGCTGTTGCTTGCTGTATCTTACTGATGCAGCAAGGGAGGGTCAGACTGTACCGCTTTTCAGATGCAAATAGGTGCCCCTTTTGCTGCTCCTCTTATTCCATTACCGATTGCTTCTAGCGGCGGATAATAGGAAAACCTCTCTCGTGGACCGGGTATATAAAGAGTTCCAGAGTCCCTATTACTATTTCCGAGCCATCTTTTGATTCGATGATTCGACCTCCTAGAGAGCAAGAAGACAATGAAAAAGAGGTAAGAAAAGCCAGCAGGAAGAGCGCCATAGGAAGAAGCCATCATACCAATAATAGGAGGATTGTGAGGCTAATAGGCCCGCCCATAGCTGACCCCTGTTTTGGTGGGGTGAAAGGATGGAAAGGGGAGTGAATGGGGTCCGCTCCGTTAGCGGATTGCTACCATGTCCAATGACCGCTGGCTTACGTCCTTTTAAGCTAAACTGTTTTTTTCTTTTTTTTATAAGGAATCTTCATCCATTTCATTTCGGGCTAGGTTTGAACGGACATAGGGCATCTTCGGGTTCGGGTAACAATCGACAAGCATAAGCTGACATTACGTGAGAACCTATGGTTTCAGTCTAGGCATGCTCACTTTG